CGAGGGCAAGACTGGGAAAAAATTAAAACCTCGAGCTAGGGGACGAGGTTATCCGATAAAAAGACCCACTTGTCATATAAGTATTGTACTTAAAGATTTAGAGGCAGAGGACGAAAATTTCATTTCATATTCAATAATATAACTATATTCACATAAAGATAAAATATACCATATTTTGTTTAAAAAAAACCTGTATGAAGAAAAAAAGAAGTACTGTACTAAAGGGTCATCATATGTATAATAATACTAGTGGGGGATTATGGGACAAAAAATAAATCCACTTGGTTTCAGACTTGGTACAACCCAAATCCATCATTCTCTTTGGTTTGTACAACCAAAAAATTATTCCAAGGATTTACAAGAAGATCAAAAAATACGAAATTGTATCAAAAATTATATACAAAAAAATAGGAAAATATCTTCTAGTGTCGAGGGAATAGCATGTATAGAGATTCAAAAAAGAATAGACTTGATTCAAGTCATAATCTATATGGGATTCCCAAAGTTATTAATAGAACCTCAAAAAATCGACGAATTACAGATGAATGTACAAAAAAAACTTAATTCTGTAAACCGTAAACTAAACATTGCTCTTTCACGAATTTCAAATCCTTACGGACACCCTAATATTCTTGCAGAATTTATAGCGGGACAATTAAAAAATAGAGTTTCATTTCGAAAAGCAATGAAAAAAGCTATTGAATTAACTGAACAAGCAGGTACAAAAGGCATTCAAATACAAATTGCAGGTCGTATCGACGGAAAAGAAATTGCACGTGTCGAATGGATCAGGGAAGGTAGAGTGCCTTTACAAACCATTCGAGCTAAAATTGATTACTGTTCCTATACAGTTGGAACTATCTATGGGGCATTAGGTATCAAAATTTGGATATTTGTAAACAGTAATAATAAGCCTTTAATTTGATATTTGAGTTATCTTTAAGTCAAATATGGAAGAACAAATTTTTTCATTCTTTTTTTTGTCTTTTAACTCAAAACAGAAAAAAAACGAATTCTATAAGGTTGAATAAAAATTACATTAATTATTTGATTCGATATAATTGCTATGCTTAGTGTGTGACTCGTTGGTTTTTTAGGGTTATAGTCAAAAAAAAAGACCAGCCCATAGTATAAACTAATAAACAACTCATCGTTTCGCATTATCTGGATAATAACGAACCAGTCGAGATATGATATATTGGTCATATCATTGTAGCAACTGAAATGTTTTTTATAAAAAAATAAAAAAAAAAAAACAATTTGATTCTGAGTTGTGAAAAAATAAGAATATAAAGTAAAGTATGTGGATAAATGAACGATGAGAGAAAGAGAGAAAAAAAAAATGAAAAAATTAATGATATATAATTCATATATGTAAGGTCAATAATTCATCTCCTAAAGGGAAATGTAATAAAGCATTACTACTAATTCCTAATTAAACAAAATTGTTCTATAACAATAAAAAAATAAAGAGCCCCGAGTCAATAAAGACTAAGAGGATTGACTCAAGAATAAATTTAATTTTAATTTAAAGGCTCCGTTGTAGAATTTAGACCTAACCATTAATTTCGAAGCGATGAGAACGACAGAACCCGTGATTGCATAAGATTCTATTGAAAACGAATCCTAATGATTCATTGGGTAGGATGGCGGAACGAACTAGGAACCAATTCATTTATTATGAAATGTCATGTCATGAACTAATCCTATAAACTGAATATAATATTAAATAGAGTAAATATTCGCCCGCGAAATTTTTGAGTTTTCGGATTTCAAAATTGCAGTCGATCCAATATGCTAATAAAAGGAAAAACAAAAATAAAGATTCGTTAAAACCTTATATTCTAATAAAACGAATTTTATAGAAATCTAAATCGAATGCATTTTTAGTTATATCTCAAAAAGGATATACAAATTTCTAATAGATTTTCAAAGACTCTTTTGATTTAATATATTTTATTTTTTTTTTTTTCACTATATTATTCATTAAATCAAAAAATATTATCTTAGAATCCTTTTATTCGCGAGGAGCTGGATGAGAAGAAACTATCATGTCCAGTTCTGTAGTAGAGATGGAAGTAATAAATAACCATCAACTATAACCCCAAAAGAACCCGATTTCGTAAACACCATAGAGGAAGAATGAAAGGAATATCTTATCGAGGTAATCGTATTTGCTTCGGCAGATATGCCCTTCAAGCGCTTGAACCCGCTTGGATTACATCTAGACAAATAGAAGCAGGACGAAGAGGAATGACACGAAATGCACGCCGCGGCGGAAAAATATGGGTACGCATATTTCCAGACAAACCAGTTACAGTAAGACCTACAGAAACACGTATGGGTTCAGGAAAAGGATCTCCCGAATATTGGGTAGCTGTCGTTAAACCAGGGAGAATACTTTATGAAATGAGCGGAGTACCAGAAAATATAGCCAGAAAGGCTATTTCAATAGCGGCATCAAAAATGCCTATACGAACTCAATTCATTATTTCAGGATAGAAATGTAGAACCAAAAGAAAAAGGTTTTTCGGACGAAAAAAACTAATTGCAGATTTCTTTTTTTCTTTTGAAAAAACAATATTTCTTTTTTTTTACGTCGCCTTTTGCATTGAAAAAACAGATAAAAATGATATGATTCAACCTCAAACCCATTTGAATGTAGCGGATAACAGCGGAGCCAGAAAATTGATGTGTATTCGAATTATAGGAGCTAATAATCGACGATATGCTCAAATTGGTGACGTTGTTGTTGCTGTAATCAAGGAAGCAATACCAAATACACCACTAGAAAAATCAGAAGTGATCAGAGCCGTAATTGTACGTACTTGTAAAGAACTCAAACGCAACAATGGTATGATAATACGATATGATGACAATGCTGCAGTTGTTATTGATCAAGAAGGTAATCCAAAAGGAACTCGAATTTTTGGGGCTATTGCCCGGGAATTAAGACAGTTAAATTTCACTAAAATAGTTTCATTAGCACCTGAAGTATTATAAGTATAAGATCAGGCCATAATACAGTTTTACTGTTTAGATTATATTATAGTATTTGAATGAACTTGATTTATTATTAGATTGGTTGTGTCGCACGTATATGCCCTTAAAAATCCATAAATGTTTAATAATTAAGAAAAAATTCCAAAAGAGCATGTTGATTATATCAAAATTCAGGGACAACAAAAATCTTAGTTTATTATGAGTAAAGACACTATTGCAAACCTACTAACCTATATACGAAATGCTGACATGAAGAAAAAAAGAACAGTTCGAATACCATATACTAACATCACTGAAAGCATTCTTAAAATCCTTTTACGAGAAGGTTTTATTGAAAACACGAGGAAACATCAGGAAAGCAACAAATGTTTTTTAGTTTTAACCCTACGACATCGAAGAAATAGGAAAGGACCAGATAGAACTGTTTTAAATTTAAAGAGGATCAGTAGACCTGGTCTCCGAATTTATTCTAACTATCAACGAATCCCGAAAATTTTAGGCGGGATGGGGATTGTAATTCTTTCTACTTCTCGGGGTATAATGACAGACAGAGAAGCTCGACTAGAAGGAATCGGTGGAGAAATTTTGTGCTATATATGGTAATCTTTATGATATCCAAATCATATATAGAACTTTCATATTTATGAAACAAGAGTAAAGGGTGGTTTTCTACTATTTTGCCCCCAAATTAGTTGATACCTAAAGCGAAAGAACAAAAATAGGTTCATTTCGGTTTAATTTCTGAATCATTTCCCAACGCTATACTCTTGTTTTGGTTCGGTTAGATAATGAAAATCTGACTCTACGTTATGTTTCAAAAAAGATTCGATATAATTTTTTTATACATCTACTACGAGTAAATAGAGTAAAAATTGATTAAAGTAATTATGATTCAACCAGAGGACGTATAATTTATCGACTCTGAAACAAAGATTAGAATGATTATGAGGTTTTCTCAATTTCAACATTCATTTCATGGAGATAGAATACAATTCGAATTTAAAATTAAAAATTTCAAGAAACTTATTTTCTTCCAATAAAATAAAGAGATTCAGAATTACGTTCAAGGAATAACAAATATGAAAATAAGAGCCTCCGTCCGTAAAATTTGTGAAAAATGTCGACTGATCCGTAGGCGAGGACGAATTATAGTAATTTGTTCCAACCCCAGACATAAACAAAGACAAGGATAATTTTTAGAAAAAAGGGGGGCTCTATAAATCTAAAGTACCCCAACGTCCAAATAAAAAAAAGCAAAGGATCTGGTTTGACATGAAATGGATATATCCATATATCTCTGACTTAAATTTATGAGATGATAAAATATGGCAAAACCTATACCAAGAATTGGTTCACGTAAGAATAGACATATGGGTTCACGTAAAAATACGCGTAGAATACCAAAGGGAATTATTCATGTTCAAGCAAGTTTCAACAATACTATTGTAAGTGTTACAGATGTACGTGGGCGGGTAATTTCATGGTCCTCCGCCGGTACTTGTGGATTCAAGGGTACAAGAAGAGGGACACCGTTTGCCGCTCAAACCGCAGCAGGAAACGCTATTCGAACAGTAGTAGATCAAGGTATGCAACGAGCCGAAGTCATGATAAAAGGTCCGGGTCTCGGAAGAGATGCGGCATTAAGGGCTATTCGTAGAAGTGGTATACTATTAAGTTTCATACGAGATGTAACCCCTATGCCACATAACGGTTGCAGGTCCCCTAAAAAAAGGCGTGTATAAAAATAAACATTGAAGATATTTCAAGAGAAATAAATAATTCAATGGTTTGATCAAAGAAAATAAAATTACTATGGTTCAAGAGAAAATAATAGTATCTACTCAGCCACTACAGTGGAAGTGTGTTGAATCAAGAGCGGACAGTAAGCGTCTTTATTATGGACGCTTTCTTCTGGCTCCACTTATGAGAGGACAAGCTGATACAATAGGCATTGCGATGCGAAGAGCTTTGCTTGGAGAAATAGAAGGTACATGTATCACACGCGCAAAATCCGATAAAATACCACATGAATATTCTACCATAGCGGGTATTCAAGAATCCGTACATGAAATTTTAATGAATTTGAAAGAAATTGTATTGAGAAGTAATCTGTATGGAACCCGTGATGCGTCTATTTGTGTCAAAGGTCCTGGATATGTAACTGCTCACGATATAATCTTACCGCCTTCCGTGGAAATCGTTGATAAGACACAGCATATAGCTAACTTAACAGAACCAATTACTTTGTGTATTGAATTACAAATCGAGAGGAATCGCGGATATCGTATAAAAACACCAAAAAATTTTCAAAGCGTAAGTTATCCTATAGATGCTGTATTCATGCCTGTTCGAAATGCAAATCATAGTATTCATTCTTATGTGAATGGAAATGAAAAACAAGAAATACTTTTTCTCGAAATATGGACAAATGGGAGTTTAACTCCTAAAGAAGCACTTCATGAGGCCTCCCGAAATTTGATTGATTTATTTATTCCCTTTTTACATGCAGAAGAAGAAAACTTCCATTTAGAAAACAATGAACCAAAAGGAAATTTTTCCCTTTTTAATTTTCATGGTAGATTGGCAAAACCAAGGCAAACGAAAAAAGAAATAGCATTGAAATTTATTTTTATTGACCAATCAGAATTGCTCCCCAGGGTATATAATTGCCTCAAAAAGGCTAATATCCATACATTATTAGACCTTTTGAATAACAGTCAAGAAGACCTTATGAAAATTAAAGATTTTCGCATAGAAGATGCAAAACATATAGTGGACATTCTAGAAATAGAAAAACTTTTCACATAAATTTTAATAAGTTTTGAATAGTTAACACAATCCATATACACAGACTCGGAATATATCCAAAATTTAACTGACTTGACTAAACGTATCTAGGGAAAATTCCCTTTGAGGAGACTATTCCCTAGATACACGCGTCGTGATTTTTTTATTTCAAAATTGAATCAATTTAAAAAAGACCTAAAGTTAGAGATTTATCAATAGGTAATGTTGCTCCAATACCCAACCAAAGGGCTACTGCGGTACCAATCAAAAAGACGGTTGTCGCTACTGGACGCCGAAATGGGTTTTGAAATTTATTAACATTTTCTAAAAAGGGTACTGTTAATAATCCCGCAGGTACTGAAACCATTAAAAGAACACCCAATAATTTATTTGGCACTGTACGAAGAATTTGAAATACGGGAAAAAAATACCATTCAGGCAATATCTCCAAAGGCGTTGCAAATGGATCCGCAGGTTCGCCAATCATTGATGGTTCTAGAACCGCTAACCCTACGTTACATGCAATAGTACCTAAAATAACTACCGGAAAAATATATAAAAGATCATTGGGCCATGCGGGCTCTCCGTAATAATTATGACCCATCCCTTTAGCTAATTTAGCTCTTAATACAGGATCGTTCAAGTCAGGTTTTTTTGTTATTAGGATAGGTGAATTGTTTTAGATCCATCCCCCGAAAGAACCGGACATGATAATTTTTCATCATCCAGCTCGAGCACGAATCAAACGAACCAAATAAATCCATATAAAAATCGCTATGTTATACATATCCACACATATATGAATGATTCTATATATATGAATGATTCTATATATATGAATGATTCTATATATATGAATGATTCTATATATATGAATGATTCTATGTAAATAAAAATTTACCAGTTTCATTTTCGTAGTTTCAACAATCAAACATTGCAAAGACTCCAGTTCTTACAGATAAATGCTCAATACCCAAGTAGGCATACAAAGTTGATTTTGATCAAGTGCTTTATGGGTTGTCTCAGACCTTGCAATTAGACTTTATCCCCAAATAAAGGCGAGCCCCTTTTATTTTATATACAAAGGATTTACTTGTTACTAATAGAATTTAGCCCCTTTTTTTTTTCTTTAGATCCCCCTTTTTTTACTCCGGTAGTATAATAAATCAAGTCAATGCAGAGGAAATGAATCCATTTATATACTATTAAGTAAGTTAAATATATAAAACATAATAAAAATTATGACACATCACTTATTCTTTCTACTGGATTTTACGGAGCCTGTTCATACACAACATGATGAAGTATGATCATAGAAAAAGAAGATTCTCTCCAAACGAACCAGCCTATCCTCTGTATGGGGCTTTCACGGTGGTTGGAACAAAGACACATTTTTCGTTGTGAATTCAAATGTGGCAGATAAGAATATATATTCTGCACAGCCCAATCAATAGTTCAAGTCACACACTCCCATAATCCATTTTATCTTCGGAGAATTCACTTCAACTATGAGTGTTAAATAAAAAATACACTTATCTATTTTTGTAGAGTTGAAGATAAATATCCAAATACATGTCTTATTCTTTTCAATAATCCATATTTGTAGCAATGAAATACTATTGTCCCCTACCCCAACTGGAAACGATTGATTACAAATAGATATGAGCTATACTCTCTATAAAGGTCCAGAAATACCTTGCTTTCGTATCA